GCTGGCGTAGCTTAACTAAAGCATAACACTGAAGCTGTTAAGATGGACCCTAGAAAGTCCCGCAGGCACAAAGGCTTGGTCCTGACTTTATTATCAGCTTTAACTGAACTTACACATGCAAGTCTCCGCACTCCTGTGAGGATGCCCTTAATCCCCTGCCCGGGGACGAGGAGCCGGCATCAGGCACGCCCCGGCAGCCCAAGACGCCTTGCTAAGCCACACCCCCAAGGAAACTCAGCAGTGATAGATATTAAGCTATAAGCGAAAGCTTGACTTAGTTAAGGTTAAGAGGGCCGGTAAAACTCGTGCCAGCCACCGCGGTTATACGAGAGGCCCTAGTTGATAATCACCGGCGTAAAGAGTGGTTAGGAATTATATTTAATAAAGCCGAACACCCCCTTGGCTGTCATACGCACCTGGGGGCACGAAGCCCCACTGCGAAAGCAGCTTTAATCAACACCTGAACCCACGACAGCTATGACACAAACTGGGATTAGATACCCCACTATGCCTAGCCGTAAACTTTGATGGAAACATACAACTAACATCCGCCAGGGAACTACAAGCGCCAGCTTAAAACCCAAAGGACTTGGCGGTGCCTCAGACCCACCTAGAGGAGCCTGTTCTAGAACCGATAACCCCCGTTCAACCTCACCACCTCTTGTTTTCCCCGCCTATATACCACCGTCGTCAGCTTACCCTGTGAAGGATTTATAGTAAGCAAAATGGGCATGACCCAAAACGTCAGGTCGAGGTGTAGCGCATGGGGTGGGAAGAAATGGGCTACATTCTCTAAATTAGAGCATTACGAACCACGCTGTGAAACCAGCGTCCGAAGGTGGATTTAGCAGTAAATAGAAAGCAGAGAGTTCTCTTGAAACTGGCTCTGAGGCGCGCACACACCGCCCGTCACTCTCCCCAAGTTCAATCTACCCTTCTAACTAAGAAGTTAACCGAACAAAGGGGAGGCAAGTCGTAACATGGTAAGTGTACCGGAAGGTGCACTTGGAATAACCAGAGTGTAGCTAAGACAGAAGAGCACCTCCCTTACACCGAGAAGACATCCGTGCAAATCGGGTCACCCTGAGCTGACTAGCTAGCCCACACATTTGGTCTAACACCACAACATATATAAACCCACAAAACTTAGAATTAAGTTAACAAACCATTTTTCCCCCTTAGTATGGGCGACAGAAAAGGGAATAATTGAGCAACAGAGAAAGTACCGCAAGGGAAAGCTGAAAGAGAACTGAAACAACCCATTTAAGCCTAGAAAAGCAGAGATTAAATCTCGTACCTTTTGCATCATGATTTAGCCAGCAAACCCGAGCAAAGAGAACTTTAGTTCAGGCCCCCGAAACTAGACGAGCTACTCCGGGACAGCCTATTATAGGGCCAACCCGTCTCTGTGGCAAAAGAGTGGGAAGAGCCCCGAGTAGAGGTGATAAACCTATCGAGCCTAGTTATAGCTGGTTGCTTAGGAAATGAATAGAAGTTCAGCCCCCTGGCTTTCTTAGGACCCCAAGGTAAAACTAACCTCGTCCCATAGAAACCAAGGGAGTTAGTCAAAGGAGGTACAGCTCCTTTGAACAAGGACACAACCTTAACAGGCGGCTAAGGATCATAATTACTAAGGTAACCTGTTACAGTGGGCCTAAGAGCAGCCACCTGCATAGAAAGCGTTAAAGCTCAGACAGACACGAACCTCTTATTTTGATAAGAAATCCTACCCCCTAACCGTACTAAGCCGTTCCATGCCCCCATGGAAGAGATTATGCTAGAATGAGTAATAAGAGGGAACAACCCTCTCCCAGCACATGTGTAAGTCGGACCGGACCCCCCACCGACAAATAACGAACCCAAACCAAGAGGGCAATGCAGGCCAGAAGAGAAACCAAGAAAAGCCTACAAAATTAATCGTTAAACCCACACAGGAGTGCCCGCAAGGAAAGACCCAAAGGAAGAGAAGGAACTCGGCAAACACAAGCCTCGCCTGTTTACCAAAAACATCGCCTCTTGCAAATCAAAGCATAAGAGGTCCCGCCTGCCCTGTGACTATGGGTTTAACGGCCGCGGTATTTTGACCGTGCGAAGGTAGCGCAATCACTTGTCTTTTAAATGAAGACCTGTATGAATGGCATCACGAGGGCTTAGCTGTCTCCTCTTCCAAGTCAGTGAAATTGATCTGCCCGTGCAGAAGCGGGCATAAGTACATAAGACGAGAAGACCCTATGGAGCTTTAGACACCAGGCAGATCACGTCAAGTAACCTTGAGTTAACAAGTAAAAACGCAGTGACCCCTAGCCCATATGTCTTTGGTTGGGGCGACCGCGGGGGAAAACAAAGCCCCCATGTGGACTGGGGGCACTGCCCCCACAGCCGAGAGCTACAGCTCTAAGCACCAGAATTTCTGACCAGAAATGATCCGGCGAACGCCGATCAACGGACCGAGTTACCCTAGGGATAACAGCGCAATCCTCTCCCAGAGTCCCTATCGACGAGGGGGTTTACGACCTCGATGTTGGATCAGGACATCCTAATGGTGCAGCCGCTATTAAGGGTTCGTTTGTTCAACGATTAAAGTCCTACGTGATCTGAGTTCAGACCGGAGTAATCCAGGTCAGTTTCTATCTATGAAGTGATGTTTCCTAGTACGAAAGGACCGGAAAGAAGGGGCCCATGCTTGAGGCACGCCCCACCCCCACCTGATGAAGGCAACTAAAACAGGCAAGGGGGCACACCAAGGTGTGCCTGAGATAACGGCGCGCTAAGGTGGCAGAGCCCGGTAATTGCGAAAGGCCTAAGCCCTTTTTCTCAGAGGTTCAAACCCTCTCCTTAGCTATGATCACGACCCTAATTACCCACGTTATTAACCCCCTTGCCTACATCGTGCCCGTTCTCCTGGCAGTTGCTTTCCTCACCCTCCTGGAACGGAAAGTTCTCGGGTATATACAACTTCGGAAAGGACCTAACATTGTCGGCCCCTATGGGTTGCTTCAACCTATTGCAGATGGGGTTAAGCTCTTTATTAAAGAACCGGTTCGACCCTCTACCTCCTCCCCCTTCCTATTCCTCGCCACACCAATACTTGCCTTAACACTCGCACTTACCCTGTGGGCCCCCATGCCCATTCCCTACCCCGTCACTGATCTAGGCCTAGGGGTGCTCTTTGTCCTTGCCTTATCAAGCCTGGCCGTATATTCAATTCTTGGGTCAGGCTGGGCCTCTAATTCTAAGTATGCTTTAATCGGGGCCCTTCGAGCCGTAGCACAAACTATTTCCTACGAAGTAAGCCTAGGACTTATCTTACTTAGCGTGATTATTTTCACAGGGGGCTTTACACTTCAGACTTTTAATGTTGCTCAAGAAAGCATCTGGTTGCTCGTTCCAGCCTGGCCCCTTGCTGCCATATGATATATTTCAACGCTAGCTGAGACAAACCGTGCCCCCTTTGACCTCACAGAAGGGGAGTCAGAACTAGTCTCTGGATTTAATGTAGAATACGCCGGAGGGCCCTTCGCCCTTTTTTTTCTAGCGGAGTATGCCAACATCCTTCTCATAAATACGCTCTCAACTATCCTGTTTCTAGGGGCATCACATATCCCTGCCTTCCCCGAACTAACAGCCATGAATCTAATAACAAAAGCCGCCCTATTATCCGTAGTCTTTTTATGAGTACGAGCCTCATACCCCCGCTTTCGGTATGACCAGCTCATACACCTCGTTTGGAAAAGCTTTCTACCTATGACCCTGGCACTTGTCCTATGACACCTTGCACTCCCAATCGCACTAGCCGGCCTACCACCACAGCTTTAATACTGCAGGAATTGTGCCTGAATGTTTAAGGGCCACCTTGATAGCGTGGCTGATAGGGGTTCAAGTCCCCTCAATTCTAGAGAGAAGGGGCTCGAACCCATCCTCAAGAGATCAAAACTCTTGGTGCTTCCACTACACCACTTTCTAGTAAGGTCAGCTAAGTAAGCTTTTGGGCCCATACCCCAAATATGTTGGTTAAAATCCTTCCCTCACTAATGAACCCTTATGTACTCACCATCTTGCTTTCAAGCCTCGGCCTGGGCACAGTCCTCACCTTTACCAGCTCCCACTGACTTCTTGCATGAATAGGGCTTGAAATCAATACCCTTGCCATCATTCCCCTTATAGCACGGCAATACCACCCCCGAGCAGTTGAAGCTACAACAAAATACTTCTTAACACAGGCTACCGCTGCAGCCATAATCCTGTTTGCTAGCACCACTAATGCCTGACTGGTTGGAGAGTGGGATATTCAACAATTAACCCACCCAATTGCAGTTACAACCGCCATACTGGCCCTTGCACTTAAGGTAGGCCTGGCACCAGTACACTTTTGGCTCCCTGAGGTTCTTCAAGGTTTAGACCTCACCACCGGATTAATCCTTTCAACCTGACAAAAGCTAGCACCCTTTGCACTTATACTCCAGATAGCCCCAACTGTTAATTCCTCCCTAATTGTTACACTGGGGCTTCTATCGACGCTCGTCGGGGGTTGGGGGGGACTTAACCAAACCCAACTACGTAAAATCCTGGCATACTCCTCAATCGCCCACCTTGGATGAATAGTACTGATTATACAATTCGCGCCTTCCATCACCCTCCTGAGCCTCATCATATATATTATCATAACATCTTCAGCCTTTATAACACTAAAAACTAATAATTCCTTAACCATCAATACCCTTGCAATCTCCTGAACTAAAGCACCAACCCTAGCAGCGCTAGCCATCCTAATCCTTCTGTCACTTGGAGGCCTACCGCCTCTCTCAGGGTTTATACCTAAGTGACTAATTTTACAAGAACTAACAAAGCAAGGGCTACCAATGTCCGCCACACTAGCTGCCATATCAGCCCTTCTCAGCCTGTACTTCTACCTACGACTGTGTTACGCCATAACCTTAACTATCTGACCTAACACCCTAGCCGCCACTACCCCCTGACGACTAGACTTTACCCATACTACCCTACCACTATCCCTTGTCACCATGTTAGCCCTGGGCCTACTTCCCCTTACCCCGGCCGTAGCTGCGTTACTAAACTTGTAGCAAGGGCTTAGGATAGTACTAAGACCAAGAACCTTCAAAGTTCTAAGCGGGAGTGAGAATCTCCCAGCCCTTGTTAAGACTTGCGGGACTCTATCCCACATCTTCTGAATGCAACCCAGACACTTTAATTAAGCTAAAGCCTTTCTAGGTGGGAAGGCCTCGATCCTACAAACTCTTAGTTAACAGCTAAGCGCTCTATCCAGCGAGCATCCACCTACTTTCCCCCGCCACCGGGGTGGCGAGGCGGGGGAAAGCCCCGGTAGGCTGTTAGCCTACTTCTTCAGGTTTGCAATCTGACATGTAAGTACACCACAAGGCTTGACAAGGAGAGGATTTAAACCTCTGTTCATGGGTTTACAATCCACCGCTTAACTCTCAGCCACCTTACCTGTGGCAATCACACGATGATTTTTCTCAACCAACCACAAAGACATTGGCACCCTTTATTTAGTATTTGGTGCCTGAGCCGGAATAGTCGGCACAGCCCTAAGCCTTTTAATCCGAGCGGAACTAAGCCAACCTGGGGCTCTTCTGGGGGATGATCAGATTTATAATGTAATCGTCACGGCCCACGCCTTCGTTATGATTTTCTTTATAGTTATGCCAATTATGATTGGAGGCTTTGGAAACTGATTAATTCCACTTATAATCGGGGCCCCCGACATGGCATTTCCCCGAATGAATAATATGAGCTTTTGGCTCCTTCCCCCGTCCTTTCTCCTTCTCCTGGCCTCGTCCGGAGTTGAAGCCGGTGCCGGCACAGGATGAACAGTCTACCCTCCTCTGGCAGGCAACCTCGCCCACGCAGGGGCCTCCGTCGATTTAACTATTTTCTCCCTCCACTTAGCTGGTATTTCCTCTATCTTAGGAGCCGTTAATTTTATTACAACCATTATTAACATGAAACCCCCAGCTATTTCCCAGTATCAAACCCCTCTTTTTGTCTGAGCCGTCTTAATTACCGCAGTCCTTCTACTGCTTTCCCTTCCTGTCCTAGCAGCAGGTATTACCATGCTACTCACAGACCGGAATTTAAACACCACTTTCTTTGACCCAGCGGGCGGGGGAGATCCGATCCTGTATCAACATCTCTTCTGATTCTTTGGCCATCCGGAAGTCTACATTCTAATTCTCCCCGGTTTTGGTATAATTTCCCACATTGTTGCATACTACTCCGGCAAAAAAGAACCCTTCGGTTATATGGGTATAGTCTGAGCTATAATAGCCATTGGACTCCTAGGCTTTATCGTCTGGGCCCATCATATGTTTACTGTCGGTATGGATGTTGATACTCGTGCCTACTTTACATCTGCCACTATAATCATTGCCATTCCTACAGGTGTAAAAGTGTTTAGCTGGTTAGCCACATTACATGGCGGTTCAATCAAATGAGAAACGCCACTTCTTTGAGCCCTGGGGTTTATTTTCCTATTTACAGTGGGGGGACTGACGGGAATTGTCCTAGCAAATTCCTCCTTAGATATCGTCCTTCATGACACCTACTACGTAGTCGCCCACTTCCACTACGTTCTATCAATAGGGGCTGTTTTCGCCATTATAGGCGCTTTCGTGCACTGATTCCCCCTATTTACCGGATATACTCTTCACAGCACATGAACTAAAATCCACTTCGGAATTATGTTTATTGGCGTAAATTTAACCTTCTTCCCCCAGCATTTCCTAGGCCTTGCAGGAATACCACGACGGTACTCTGATTACCCCGATGCCTATACACTTTGAAACACTGTCTCTTCAATCGGATCCCTTATCTCCCTCGTTGCTGTAATTATATTCTTATTTATCCTTTGAGAAGCCTTTGCCGCCAAACGGGAGGTTGCATCAATTGAGCTGACCTCAACAAACGTAGAGTGACTGCATGGGTGTCCTCCGCCCTATCACACATTCGAGGAACCGGCGTTTGTACAAGTACAAGCAGCCTAACGAGAAAGGGAGGAATTGAACCCCCATATGCTGGTTTCAAGCCAACCGCATAACCACTCTGCCACTTTCTTCCATAAGACACTAGTAAAACTAGTATATTACACTGCCTTGTCAAGGCAAAATTGTGGGTTAAAACCCCGCGTGTCTTGAGCACTTAGCTACAATGGCACATCCCTCACAACTAGGATTCCAAGACGCGGCCTCACCTGTAATAGAAGAACTTCTTCACTTCCACGACCATGCTCTTATGATTGTTCTTCTTATCAGCACACTAGTGCTTTATATCATCGTAGCAATAGTCTCTACTAAACTTACTAACAAATACATCCTCGATTCTCAAGAAATTGAGATCGTTTGAACCATCCTTCCAGCAGTCATCCTTATTCTTATCGCTCTCCCCTCCCTCCGAATCCTCTATCTTATAGACGAAATTAATGACCCCCACCTCACCATTAAAGCAATAGGACACCAGTGATACTGAAGTTACGAATACACTGACTATGAGGACCTGGGCTTTGACTCCTACATAATCCCCACCCAAGACCTAGTCCCCGGACAATTTCGCCTGCTAGAGGCAGACCACCGAATAGTAGTCCCCGTGGAATCTCCAATCCGAGTTCTCGTTTCAGCTGAAGATGTCCTTCACTCCTGAGCTGTCCCTTCTTTAGGTGTAAAAATAGACGCCGTCCCCGGACGTTTAAATCAAACAGCCTTTATTGCCTCTCGACCCGGGGTATTCTACGGACAATGTTCTGAAATTTGCGGTGCTAACCACAGCTTCATGCCCATCGTTGTCGAAGCAGTGCCCCTTGAACACTTCGAGAAATGATCCACTATAATACTTGAAGATGCCTCACTAAGAAGCTAAATAGGGTATAGCGTTAGCCTTTTAAGCTAAAGATTGGTGGCCCCCAACCACCCCTAGTGATATGCCCCAACTCAACCCCGCCCCCTGATTTGCCATCTTGGTATTCTCGTGACTGGTTTTCCTAACTGTTATTCCCCCCAAAGTCCTTGGCCACACCTTCACAAATGAGCCTACCTCACAAAGCACTGAAAAAGCTAAACCTGAACCCTGAAACTGACCATGACACTAAGCTTCTTTGACCAATTTATAAGCCCCACATACCTGGGTATTCCACTCATTGCTGTAGCACTAACCCTCCCATGAATTCTCTTCCCAACCCCCTCTGCCCGATGACTAAACAACCGCCTTATCACACTACAAGGATGATTCATCAACCGGTTCACCCAACAGCTTCTCCTCCCCTTAAACCTAGGAGGCCATAAGTGAGCAGTAATACTAACCTCTTTAATACTATTCCTAATTACCCTAAATATGTTAGGCCTTCTTCCATATACCTTCACCCCGACCACGCAGCTCTCCCTAAATATAGGGCTTGCAGTTCCACTATGACTTGCAACGGTAATTATCGGTATGCGAAACCAACCAACTGCCGCCCTGGGGCACCTCTTACCTGAAGGAACCCCAGTCCCACTTATCCCGGTTCTTATCATCATCGAAACAATTAGTCTCTTCATCCGCCCCCTTGCTCTAGGCGTACGGCTTACAGCCAACCTTACAGCAGGCCACCTTCTAATTCAACTAATTGCAACAGCAGCCTTTGTTCTTCTACCCATGATACCAACAGTGGCAATCCTTACTGCTCTTGTCCTATTCCTGCTTACCCTTCTTGAGATCGCCGTTGCCATAATTCAAGCCTACGTGTTCGTCCTCCTATTGAGCCTTTACCTACAAGAAAACGTCTAATGGCACACCAAGCACACGCATACCACATGGTCGATCCAAGCCCCTGACCCTTAACCGGCGCAATTGCCGCCCTTTTACTCACATCAGGCACTGCAGTCTGATTCCACTTCCACTCGCTCACACTCCTAGCTATAGGAAATATTCTTATACTTCTCACTATATACCAATGATGACGAGATATTATTCGAGAGGGTACATTCCAAGGACACCATACTCCCCCCGTCCAAAAAGGCCTACGATACGGCATAGTTCTGTTTATTACCTCCGAGGTATTCTTTTTCTTGGGTTTCTTTTGGGCCTTCTATCATTCTAGTCTTGCCCCTACACCCGAACTAGGGGGCTGCTGACCCCCCACAGGCATTATTACCCTTGACCCCTTTGAGGTCCCGCTACTAAACACCGCAGTCCTCCTAGCATCTGGTGTTACTGTTACATGGGCCCACCACAGCATTATGGAAGGTGAACGAAAACAGGCCATCCAATCTCTTACCCTAACTATCCTACTGGGATTCTACTTCACCTTTCTGCAAGGTATAGAGTACTACGAAGCCCCCTTCACGATCGCTGATGGCGTATACGGCTCCACTTTCTTTGTAGCCACAGGATTCCACGGATTACACGTAATTATTGGCTCCACCTTCCTAGCCGTATGTCTGCTTCGACAGATTCAATACCATTTCACATCAGAACATCACTTTGGCTTTGAAGCTGCCGCCTGATATTGACACTTTGTGGACGTAGTCTGACTATTCCTTTACGTCTCTATCTACTGATGAGGCTCATAGTCTTTCTAGTATTAATGCGTATAAGTGACTTCCAATCACCCGGTCTTGGTTAAAATCCAAGGAAAGATAATGAACTTAATCACAACAATTGTTACCATCACCATCGCACTATCCATAGTACTGGCTACTGTTTCTTTCTGATTACCACAGATCACACCGGATGCAGAGAAACTGTCCCCCTATGAGTGCGGATTTGACCCCCTGGGATCTGCCCGACTACCCTTCTCCCTGCGCTTTTTCCTTATCGCCATTTTATTTCTTTTATTTGACCTAGAGATCGCCCTTCTTCTACCCCTCCCATGAGGAGACCAACTAGACAACCCAACCCTAACACTTGCTTGGTCCGCCGCCGTCCTTGCCTTACTCACCCTTGGCTTGATTTACGAGTGAACCCAAGGAGGCCTAGAATGGGCTGAATAGGCAGTTAGTCCAAAACAAGACCCTTGATTTCGGCTCAAAAGACCATGGTTTAAGTCCATGACCGCCTTATGACACCAGTACACTTCAGCTTTACCTCAGCCTTTGTTCTAGGACTGATAGGACTCGCATTCCACCGCACCCACCTTCTCTCAGCCCTTCTTTGCCTAGAAGGAATAATACTCTCCCTATTTATTGCCCTGTCCCTCTGGGCACTTCAAATAGAAGCAACCGGTTATTCGGTGGCCCCCATGCTGCTGCTAGCCTTCTCAGCCTGTGAAGCCAGCGCAGGCCTGGCCCTGCTAGTAGCAACTGCACGGACGCACGGTACGGACCGCCTCCAAAGCCTCAACCTTCTCCAATGTTAAAAATTCTCATCCCAACACTAATGCTATTTCCAACAATCTGGCTTAGCCCTGCAAAATGACTATGGGCGACATCAACTGCCCAAAGTCTACTTATTGCACTAGCAAGCTTATCCTGGCTCAAGTGGTCATCAGAAACTGGCTGAACCTCCTCCAACCTTTATTTAGCCACAGACCCCTTATCGACGCCCCTCCTAGTATTAACCTGCTGACTACTTCCCTTAATAATCCTCGCAAGTCAGAACCACATCAACCCCGAGCCCCTTAACCGCCAACGGACCTACATCTCCCTTTTAGTCTCTCTTCAGATATTCTTAATCTTAGCATTTGGTGCCACAGAGATCATTATGTTTTATATCATATTTGAAGCCACACTTCTTCCAACACTAATTATCATCACCCGGTGGGGCAACCAGACAGAGCGCCTCAGTGCTGGCACCTACTTCTTATTTTATACTCTGGCCGGCTCCCTGCCCCTCCTTGTAGCCCTCCTCCTCCTACAAAATGACAATGGGACACTGTCCATGCTAACGCTGCAATATACACAGCCCCTCCACCTTCTAACATGAGGAGACAAGCTATGATGAGCTGCCTGTCTCCTAGCCTTTCTTGTAAAAATACCCCTATACGGGGTCCACCTCTGGCTCCCCAAAGCCCATGTAGAGGCCCCAATCGCAGGTTCTATGGTCCTAGCTGCCGTTCTTCTTAAGCTGGGCGGATACGGCATAATACGAATAATAATTATACTAGACCCCCTAACCAAGGAACTAGCATATCCATTCATTGTCCTAGCCCTTTGAGGTATTATTATAACCGGATCTATCTGCCTCCGTCAAACGGACCTGAAATCACTGATCGCTTACTCCTCCGTGGGACACATAGGACTGGTAGCAGGGGGCATTCTAGTTCAAACACCCTGGGGATTTACTGGCGCAATTATCCTTATAATTGCACACGGTCTTGCTTCTTCAGCACTATTCTGCCTAGCAAATACAAGCTACGAACGAACACACAGCCGGACCATACTTCTAGCCCGAGGAATACAAATAATCCTCCCTTTAATAACCACCTGGTGATTTGTAGCTAGTTTAGCCAATCTAGCCCTCCCGCCTCTTCCTAATCTGATGGGGGAACTAATAATCATCACCACCATATTCAATTGATCGCACTGAACTCTTCTCCTCACAGGAGTCGGAACGCTTATTACAGCCAGCTATTCACTCTATTTATTCCTAATAACCCAACGAGGGCCCCTGCCTTCTCATATTATTGCCCTTGAACCCACTCACACCCGTGAGCACCTGCTTATCACCCTACATCTTATCCCCATCATCCTCCTAATCCTAAAGCCGGAGCTCATATGAGGCTGATGTTTCTGTAGATATAGTTTAACTAAAGCATTAGATTGTGATTCTAAAGACAGAGGTTAAAGCCCTCTTATCCACCGAGAGAAGTCTGTTGACAGTAGGGACTGCTAATCTTCTACCCCCTCGGTTAAACTCCGTGGTTCACTCGTGCTTCTAAAGGATAATAGCTCATCCGTTGGTCTTAGGAACCAAAGACTCTTGGTGCAACTCCAAGTAGAAGCTATGCACCCAACCACACTCATCTTAAGCTCAACCCTTCTAATGATCTTGGCACTTCTTATTTATCCCCTTTTGACTACCCTTGACCCCAACCAACGACCCGGAAGCTGAGCCCTTACCCACGTTAAGACTTCCGTCAAGATGGCTTTTCTAGTAAGCCTACTCCCCCTGTTCATTTTTCTTGACCAGGGGACGGAGACAATTGTCACCAACTGGCAATGAATAAACACCTCAACCTTTGATGTAAACCTCAGCTTTAAATTTGACCACTACTCCATCATCTTCACCCCCGTTGCCCTCTATGTAACCTGATCAATTCTTGAGTTTGCATCATGATATATACACGCTGACCCCAACATGAACCGATTCTTTAAATACCTCCTCCTGTTTTTGGTAGCCATAATCGTCCTAGTGACTGCTAACAATATATTTCAACTGTTTATCGGCTGAGAAGGTGTTGGTATTATATCATTCCTCCTTATTGGGTGATGATACGGCCGAGCCGATGCCAACACAGCTGCCATGCAGGCCGTTGTGTATAACCGAGTCGGGGATATTGGACTTATCTTAAGCATGGCTTGATTTGCAACAAACCTCAACTCCTGAGAAATTCAGCAAATATTCGCCTCATCAAAAGACCTTGACCTAACACTCCCACTCATAGGCCTCATCTTAGCCGCCACTGGCAAATCAGCACAATTTGGACTTCATCCCTGGCTACCTTCCGCAATGGAAGGTCCTACGCCGGTATCTGCCCTGCTACACTCTAGCACCATGGTAGTTGCAGGCATTTTCCTGCTAATCCGACTCCACCCCCTTATGGAGAATAATCAAACGGCCCTTACCACCTGCTTATGCCTTGGTGCCCTAACCACGCTATTCACCGCTACTTGCGCTCTAACACAAAACGACATCAAAAAAATCGTCGCATTCTCCACATCCAGTCAGCTAGGACTGATAATAGTCACCATTGGGCTTAACCAGCCACAACTAGCCTTTCTTCACATCTGTACCCACGCCTTCTTTAAAGCTATACTATTCCTATGCTCAGGGTCAATCATTCACAGCCTAAACGATGAGCAAGACATCCGAAAAATGGGGGGTATACACAACCTCACCCCCTTCACCTCTTCCTGCCTTACAATTGGCAGCCTCGCACTTACCGGCACCCCCTTCTTGGCAGGATTCTTCTCCAAAGATGCTATTATTGAAGCCTTAAATACATCTCACCTCAACGCCTGAGCCCTTACCCTTACCCTCCTGGCCACCTCTTTTACAGCCGTATACAGCCTCCGAGTTGTGTTTTTTGTATCTATGGGACACCCTCGTTTTACAGCCATCTCACCAATTAATGAAAATAACCCCTCCGTTATTAACCCAATCAAGCGACTAGCCTGAGGAAGCATTGTTGCGGGCCTTCTGATCACTTCAAACTTCCTCCCCTCTAAAACCCCCGTTATAACAATACCCCCCACCCTGAAGCTAGCCGCCCTCCTGGTCACTATTTTAGGCCTTCTTGTTGCACTAGAACTTGCATCCTTGACCAGCAAGCAGTTTAAAACCACACCCAACCTTGTTACACACAACTTCTCCAATATACTAGGCTTTTTCCCCACCATTATTCACCGACTAGCCCCCAAGCTTAACCTGACCCTAGGTCAGGCCATTGCCAGCCAAATAGTGGATCAAACATGGTTTGAGAAGGTTGGACCAAAAGGGGTTGTATCCACCCACCTCCCAATAGTTACAACAACCAGCAACATGCAGCAAGGGATAATTAAGACATACCTCACCTTATTCTTCCTTTCAACAACCCTAGCTGTCTTATTAACCTCAACCTAAACTGCCCGGAGGGCTCCCCGACTAAGACCCCGAGTCAACTCTAACACCACAAATAGCGTTAGCAAGAGGACCCATGCACACACCACCAACAGTCCCCCACCTGAAGAGTATATTAGGGCTACCCCGCTTGTATCCCCCCGCACAACAGAGAACTCCTTAAATTCATCCACCGCAACTCACGAAGTGTCGTATCACCCACCCCAAAATCAACCCGCCACCAGGACCACCCCCACCACATAAGCCACCACATACCCTAAAACTGAACGATCGCCCCAAGACTCAGGAAACGGCTCGGCCGCTAGAGCAGCTGAGTAAGCAAACACTACAAGTATACCCCCCAAATAAATCAAGAATAGTACTAAAGATAAGAACGACCCCCCATGCCCCACCAAAACACCACAGCCCACGCCCGCTGCCACTACCAACCCTAAGGCAGCAAAATAGGGAGCAGGGTTTGATGCAACAGCTACAAGACCCAAAACCAACCCCAATAGAAATAAAGACACAAGATAAGTCATAATTCCTGCTCGGACTTTAACCGAAACTAATGACTTGAAAAACCACCGTTGTTATTCAACTACAAGAACCTAATGGCTAACCTCCGAAAAACCCACCCCCTCCTAAAGATTGCTAATGACGCAATAGTCGATCTTCCAGCGCCCTCAAACATCTCAGTGTGATGAAACTTTGGCTCACTTCTGGGCTTATGTTTAGCTACCCAAATTCTTACAGGACTTTTCCTGGCCATGCACTACACTTCTGACATCTCAACAGCCTTCTCCTCCGTGTGCCATATTTGCCGAGATGTCAGCTATGGCTGACTAATCCGAAATATTCACGCCAATGGAGCATCTTTCTTCTTTATCTGCATTTATATACACATTGCCCGAGGACTTTACTATGGCTCATACCTGTACAAAGAAACCTGAAATATTGGGGTTGTCCTTCTACTCCTTACAATAATAACTGCCTTCGTAGGTTACGTTCTTCCATGAGGACAAATATCCTTCTGAGGTGCAACAGTCATCACAAACCTCCTTTCTGCCGTACCCTACGTAGGAGGTGCCCTTGTGCAGTGGATTTGAGGTGGGTTTTCTGTAGATAATGCCACCCTAACACGATTTTTTGCCTTTCACTTCTTATTCCCTTTTGTTATTGCAGCTGCAACAGTCATTCACCTCCTCTTCCTTCATGAAACAGGGTCTAACAATCCGGCGGGAATCAACTCTGATGCCGATAAAATCTCATTCCACCCCTACTTCTCATACAAAGACCTATTGGGGTTTGTGGCTATACTACTAGGACTAACGTCCTTGGCACTATTTGCACCCAACCTCTTGGGAGATCCAGATAATTTTACACCAGCCAACCCACTAGTCACTCCGCCACACATCAAGCCTGAGTGATACTTCCTGTTCGCCTACGCAATCCTACGATCAATCCCCAATAAGCTAGGCGGGGTCCTCGCCCTGCTATTCTCTATCCTTGTACTCATGGTCGTCCCCATTCTTCATACCTCTAAACAACGAGGGTTAACCTTCCGGCCCCTTACACAATTCTTGTTCTGAACCCTAGTAGCAGATATGCTCATCCTCACCTGAATTGGCGGTATACCTGTAGAGCACCCTTTCATTATTATCGGCCAAGTCGCCTCAGTTATCTACTTCACCATCTTCCTAGTCTTGGCCCCCTTAGCCGGATGAGCTGAGAACAAAGCCCTCGAATGAGCCTGCCCTAGTAGCTCAGTGTAAGAGCGCCGGTCTTGTAATCCGGAGGCCGGAGGTTAAACCCCTCCCTAGTGCTCAGAGAGAGGAGATTTTAACTCCCATCCTTAACTCCCAAAGCTAAGATTCTAAATTAAACTACCCTCTGGCGCCGCAATGTACATGGTAAATCATATACCCCCATACAGTGTGTGTATATTACACCACTATGTATAATATTGCATATTATGTACTGACCCATATATTATTATTGCACGTGGGTAGTACATCCTATGTATTATCAACATAAGTGATTTTAAGCCCTCATACATCAGTACTGTTCCAAGGTTTACATTAAGCAAGACTCGGATAATCACCAACGGAACCGTTCTAACTTGATTAATTGCTAAACAACAAACCTCCAACTAACACGGGCTCCGTCTTTACCCACCAACTTTCAGCATCGGTCCCGTTTAATGTAGTAAGAACCGACCAACGATTTATCAGTAGGCATACTCTTAATGATAATCAGGGTCAAATATCGTATTAGGTAGCATCTCGTGAATTATTACTTGCATCTGGTTCCTATTTCATGGGCTATCCTTAAGAAACCACCCCCTGAAAGCCGAATGTAATGCATCTGGTTAATGGTGTCAACCTTACGGTTCGTTACCCACCTAGCCGGGCGTTCTCTTATATGCATAGGGTTCTCCTTTTTTTTTTTTTCCTTTCAGCTTGCATATACAAGTGCACACCGAGAAGTCTAACAAGGTCGAACTAGATCTTGGTCTCCAGCGGACACAATAATAATGGCGGAATGATATTCTATAAAGAATTGCATAACTAATATCAAGTGCATAAGGTCAGTTTCTTTCTTCATAGATACCTAAGATCTCCCCGGCTTCTGCGCGGCTAAACCCCCCTACCCCCCTACGCTGAGCGATCCTTGTTACTCCTGTCAAACCCCGAAACCAGGAAGTCTCGATAGCGCTATTACCCATCAAACCGTACATTAATAGACTTTTTATCATACTTAATAAACTTTGGCACCGACAATCCTATTATCAAAGCCACCCCTTAATTAAAATATACATTAATAAACTTTGGCACCGACAATCCTATTATCAAAGCCACCCTTTAATTAAAGTATACATTAAAACTTTTAATTATACATTAATAAACTTTATTATACTTAAAACTTTGGCACCGACAATCCTATTATCAAAACCATCCTTTAATTAAAGTATACATTAGTGAACTTTTTGTTATACTTAACAAACTTTGGCACATACAACCCTATCATAAGGGCCACCCCTGATTAAAACATAC